TCATCTCAAGGTTTAGAATAGATCGGTGTTGGTATATTCCTTTTCTTAATATCCAGGCTGAGGAGTTTCTATTGATTGAATAGTGAAAGTGAATACAGAAAGAGAATACTACCCCCCCCCCCTTTTTGTGATGTGGTTTGCTAGGTTTCGGGAAGGTATACAAAGACAAAAGCCTAGTTGACGTTTTTGACAATGTTTACAATGAAACTTACCAAATATAGTTGTTTTTAAAACTTTAGCTTGTACACAAAGAAAGCAGGTCATTCCTATACTAGAGGGAGAGTATCACTAACTTTCTGATTGTGGACAGAAAAGGAGGAAAATTAATATGGAATTCAACTCCGAAGATTCATGAAGCAAATAAGTTTGTTTAGCCACACGATTGGATAAATATCCATTGAGCCCATTAAAATGAATTGAAATGTGTTTTTGCTTTCATTTTTATGTTCGGCTTTAAAAGATACTCGTGACCGGGCTTATAGAAAGAATTTAGGAATACTTTTTTTGATGAAAAAACTGGTCGGTTACAAGCAACAAACTAGAATGGGTAAATTAAAATTATACAATTTTTTTTTTATTTTCCTTTTTTAGGGCTCTAGGGCTATACGGACTCGAACCGTAGACTTTCTCGGTAAAACATATCAAACTTTTTATTATCAAAATGATCTGAACTGTTTCAAAGACCCAACATGCAATTTTTTGTGCATTGGGCTCTTTCATTAACTGATATTTCTATCAGTTAGTCCGCCATATTTTTTTTTGATAGAAAAATAGGAGATGGCTCCATGTGCTCTGAGTCATTATTTTAATTCTGATCCAGGAACACTACCAAAGTGTTTCAAAGGGGGTATCTTGACGTAGGTCTGCCTCTGGCCTAGATTAACCTAAGTTAGATGAAGTATTAACCTAAGTTAGATGAAGTCTCTATCGCTCTGCTTAAAAATGAAATATGAAACTTCATACACCTTAAAGTTCATAGGGCGAAAAGATCTTTTTTTGAGGTCCTTGTACTCATTAGGCCTAGCATTGAATAGACATTTACCTTATCAATATCTCAAATCAACGATGGGGCCTGTTTGGCACCTAAAAGGGACAAGACTGAACCCCTTGTCAGGCTATTGTTCTCTTGTTCCCTCAAAGTTATGGAGTAAGACATCGATTTCTCAATAAGATAAATTCTTTTGATTGCATGATGGACCCCCCTGAAAAACATTGGCGCGCGTGTAAACGAGGTGCTCTACCTAACTGAGCTATAGCCCTTAGTGCTTGTAATACCTATTTTATTATCTTGTAATACCTATTTTATTATGTAGATAATTTCTTGTCAAGATGAATATTCCACGATCCAAGATCATAGTTCTTTGATCTGTTTGCGCGTTATTGATTATAAGTAATATTCTATTTATAATCCATCGATGGGATGGGTCCCATTTGGTTTTCTTTGTGATGATAAACGGCCTACTTAACTCAGTGGTTAGAGTATTGCTTTCATACGGCGGGAGTCATTGGTTCAAATCCAATAGTAGGTAGAACTTATTAGATCCCACCGACTCCGGTCTCTAATAAGTTTTTATATCCATTTGCTTTTATTGATATTTATTTTGTATCTTTTCTATTTCTTTTTTTTTTGTTGGATCAAAATAGAATTACGCCTGATTTAATTCTGTCGAGTGAATACAATCAAATCAAATAAAAAAATAGACCAAACCTCTTTTGATTATTCGGACACACCAACTAGTTCCGAAATCTCATTGATCGTCTCGACTCGTGTCCTAGCTCGTCGGAGAGCTAGATTTGCCTCAATTTTTTGTCTCTTTCCTTCAGCTTTTCTTAAATTAGCTTCTGCTATTTCAAGAGTTTGCCGGGCTTCTTGTGAATCGATGTCACTACCTTTCTCCGCATCATTTACTAAAACAGTGATCTCATTATTACCTATTCTAGCAAAACCTCCCATCAAAGCCATCGTTAACCATTGGCCGTCAAGACGTATTTTCAAAATACCTATATCGACGGCTGTAGCAACAGAGGCGTGATTTGGTAATACGCCAATTTGACCACTATTAGTAGATAAAATGATTTCGTTCACTTTTGAATTCCAAACGGTTCGATTAGGGGTCAGTACACAAAGATTTAAGGTCATTTATTCGAATTGCTCTCCATTTCTAAGTTCATAGCCTTCGCGGTAGCTTCATCGATGTTACCTACCAAATAAAAGGCCTGTTCAGGAAGACTGTCTAATTCTCCGGAAAGGATCAACCGAAACCCTCTAATTGTTTCTGCTAAACCAACATATTTTCCTGGAGAACCAGTAAAAACTTCTGCTACGAAAAAGGGTTGTGATAAGAAACGCTCAATTTTTCGCGCTCTTGCTACGGTTAAGCGATCCTCTTCGGATAATTCGTCCAACCCCAGGATAGCTATAATGTCCTGAAGTTCTTTGTAACGTTGTAAAGTTTGCTTAACTCTTTGGGCAGTTTCATAATGGTCCTCACCAACAATC